GAATAATGGCAGTCGTTTCAGTATGTTAAGGATACAGATGTATCCACAATTCATTTAGAGTTACTTAATAGCCTATTTCTTATACCATATCTCTATCCCGTGAAATTCTCGAGCCGAAAGATGGATGCATATGCTGTGTTTCATTTTGCTAAACGATATCAATTAAATGGTGTATCAATTCCATAAATTGGATATAGCAATAAATAAATCAGCAAAATTCTTTTATTTTAGATAGAAGAAACATTTCTTCTATCTAAAATAAAAGAATGTACCCTTCTATCCAAATCCAATTTGCATCGATAAAATAAATCCAAATTCCAGTAGTAGATGAATAATTGCAAATTTTTGTGTGTACGAGATTAGAATAACTTCAAAATAACTGACATAATTTTGTATTTTTCCTGATCAGAAAAATACAAGAAAAAGAAAGGAGGTAGAAAAATTTTTGGATTTATGGTTAAAGAAGAAAAAGAAGAAAACAGGGGTTCTGTTGAATTTCAAGTATTCAGTTTCACCAATAAGATACGGAGACTTGCTTCACATTTGGAATTACACAAAAAAGATTTTTCATCGGAAAGAGGTCTACGAAGACTTTTGGGAAAACGTCAACGTTTGCTAGCTTATTTGGCAAAGAAAAATAGAGTACGTTATAAGAAATTAATCAGTCAGTTGGATATTAGGGAGAAGTAATTTAATCGTTCGAATTTTTTTCTTATTTTATTAGTAGTCTTATAGTAGTCTTAGATTTTTCATTTTGATGAGCCTCGTTTTGAGGAATTCATGGAATAATCCATTTTCATGGAATAATGAATTAAGGAAGAAAGGATATGAGTCTACCGCTTACAAGAAAAGATCTCATGATAGTCAATATGGGCCCTCACCACCCATCAATGCATGGTGTTCTTCGACTGATCGTTACTCTCGATGGTGAAGATGTTATTGATTGTGAACCCATATTAGGGTATTTACACAGAGGAATGGAAAAAATCGCGGAAAACCGAACTATTATACAATACTTACCTTATGTAACACGGTGGGATTATTTAGCTACTATGTTTACAGAAGCAATAACGGTAAATGCACCAGAATTCTTGGAGAATATTCAAATACCCCAAAGAGCCAGCTATATTAGGGTAATTATGTTAGAGTTGAGCCGTATAGCTTCTCACTTGTTATGGCTTGGACCTTTTATGGCGGATCTCGGCGCACAGACTCCTTTTTTCTATATTTTTAGAGAGAGAGAATTGATATACGATCTATTTGAAGCTGCTACAGGTATGCGAATGATGCATAATTACTTTCGCATCGGAGGAGTAGCCGCCGATCTACCTTATGGATGGATCAATAAATGTTTAGATTTCTGTGATTATTTTTTACGAGGAGTTGTTGAATATCAACAACTTATTACACAGAATCCCATTTTTATAGAACGAGTTGAAGGAGTCGGTTTTATTAGCGGAGAAGAAGCAGTAAATTGGGGCTTATCGGGACCGATGTTACGAGCTTCTGGAATACAATGGGATCTTCGTAAAGTTGATCCTTATGAGTCTTACAACCAATTTGATTGGAAAATCCAATGGCAAAAAGAAGGGGATTCATTAGCTCGCTATTTAGTACGAATGGGTGAAATGAGGGAATCCATCAAAATTATTCAACAGGCTGTAGAGAAAATTCCTGGGGGTCCTTATGAGAATTTAGAAGTCCGACGCTTTAAGAAAGCAAAGAATTCCGAATGGAATGATTTTGAATATCGATTTCTTGGTAAAAAACCTTCGCCCAATTTTGAATTGTCAAAGCAAGAGCTTTATGTAAGAGTGGAAGCTCCAAAAGGTGAATTAGGAATTTATCTGGTAGGAGATGATAGTCTTTTCCCCTGGAGATGGAAAATTCGTCCACCTGGTTTTATTAATTTGCAAATTCTTCCTCAACTAGTTAAAAAAATGAAATTGGCTGATATCATGACGATATTAGGTAGTATAGATATCATTATGGGGGAAGTTGATCGTTGAAATGATAATAGATAGGGTAGACGTAGAAACTATCAATTCTTTTTCGAAATCGGAATTATTAAAAGAAGTCTATGGACTGATATGGATTCTACCTATTTTGACCCTCCTACTGGGAATCACAATAGAAGTACTGGTAATTGTGTGGTTAGAAAGAGAAATATCCGCATCGATACAACAACGTATTGGTCCTGAATATGCTGGCCCCCTGGGACTGCTTCAAGCTATAGCCGATGGAACTAAGCTACTTTTTAAGGAGGATATCCTGCCATCCCGAGGAGATATTCCTTTATTTAGCATTGGACCCTCTATAGCAGTCATATCAATTTTATTAAGTTTTTTAGTTATCCCTTTAGGATATCGTTTTGTTTTAGCCGATCTTAGTATTGGTGTTTTTTTATGGATTGCCATTTCAAGTATTGCTCCTATTGGTCTTCTTATGGCAGGATATAGCTCAAATAATAAATATTCTTTTTTAGGCGGTCTACGAGCTGCTGCTCAATCTATTAGTTATGAAATACCATTAACTTTTTGTGTGCTAGCAATATCTCTACGTGTGATTCGTTAAAATAGGATTTTTTTCCTCTAAAATCCATTGAATATTTACCTTCCTTTTCTTATTCTATATTCGGGTTGGTAAGTTAAACTAGATAGCTATATGAGTGAAACAAAACAGCTTATTAATTTGTAGTAAAAAGAAAAAATCTCATTTCCTACGTACAAGAAAAAAGTTGAAGTAAACATAAGCAGTGTAAACTCTTTACCCCAAGGTTGAGATTTTTTGATTAGTCATCATATCTTGAAGCGGGCAAGAATAAAGGATTCGCGATATGGAATTCCATTACTAGAATATTCCTAGTTATTACTATAACTTATAATCATAAGAGGAATCCATCAAAAGTTAGTGAGGGGTTAGGAACACTAAAGTACATAAAGGATTAGTAATGAGGAAATCTAAGGCATTAGAGATTTTTCCTCATAAAAGGAATCATAATAAGGACTTGAAATTGGTGGAAATGATCAAGTAGTACTTTCTTCGGATTCCGATCCAGAGTATGTTCCCATTCACTTGTTAAGGAAATGGCTATCAAGAACGAATTAACCCTTTATTCCTTTTTTCTTTTTAAGTACCCCTCCCGGGGGAAAGAAGAATAGGACAAAAGATATGGAATGCAATACAAAAAAAAGATCTTTATTTATTCTTTCCTTCCTCTATTCATATTCATACAGAATTCCTCATGAACTAATGCCCAATTCTTTTCATTTATTAATTGCTATAACGAGTGTTTTATTCCAAGATTAAGTTATTGCTGAACAAAGAAAAATTCTCATTATATTATAAAGGACGAGATCAATTCGGAAGCGCTTTTTCTTATTCTAGCAGACGGAATTCCTTTGGTCTAATTTAGGACTTTCCAATCGATTTTATCTTACCTAATTCTATCTATGCCCAGGGGGATAATACCGAAATGAAACAACCCTCTCCTTTTTTCTGATCATAGAGAAGCCGTATGAAGCTAAGGTTTCATGTACGGTTTTGGAATAGCGGTGGGAACTGTGATGTTATCATCGACTATGATTATCTAACAGTTCAAGTACAGTTGATATAGTTGAAGCACAGTCAAAATATGGTTTTTTTGGATGGAATCTTTGGCGTCAGCCTATAGGTTTTCTGGTTTTTCTAATTTCTTCTTTGGCAGAATGTGAAAGATTACCCTTTGATTTACCAGAAGCAGAGGAAGAATTAGTAGCAGGTTATCAAACCGAATATTCCGGTATCAAATATGGTTTATTTTATCTTGTTTCTTACCTAAATTTATTAGTTTCCTCTTTATTTGTAACAGTTCTCTACTTAGGCGGGTGGAATTTATCTATTCCCTATATATCCTTTTTTGGATTTTTCCAAATGAATAAAATGGTTGGAATTTTGGAAATGACAATGGGTATCTTCATTACATTAACTAAAGCTTATTTATTTCTCTTCATTTCTATCACAATAAGATGGACTTTACCCAGGATGAGAATGGATCAGTTATTAAATCTTGGATGGAAATTTCTTTTACCTATTTCCCTGGGCAATCTCTTATTAACAACTTCTTCCCAACTTGTTTCACTATAAATAAGATAATACAATAATAGTAAGAATATTTTCAACACTAAAATTCTCTCAAACAAGAGAAAGAAACATACCTTTTTCATAGATATTTAGAATATGTTCCCTATGGTAACTGGGTTCATGAGTTATGGTCAACAAACAATACGCGCTGCAAGGTACATTGGTCAAAGTTTCATAATTACCTTATCCCACACAAATCGTTTACCTATAACGATTCACTACCCTTATGAAAAATCAATTACATCGGAGCGTTTCCGGGGGCGAATCCACTTTGAATTTGATAAATGTATTGCTTGTGAAGTATGTGTTCGCGTATGCCCGATAGATCTACCCCTTGTGGATTGGAGATTTGAAAAGGATATTAAAAGGAAACAATTGCTTAATTACAGTATTGATTTTGGAGTTTGTATATTTTGTGGTAATTGTGTTGAGTACTGTCCGACAAGCTGTTTATCAATGACTGAAGAATATGAACTTTCTACTTATGATCGTCATGAATTGAATTACAATCAAATTGCTTTGAGTCGGTTACCAATCTCCATAATGGGAGATTACACAATTCAAACAATTAGGAATTCGACTCAAAGTAAAATAGACGAAGAAAAATCCTTGAATTCAAGAACGATTACTAATTACTAGGATTTTTGTTTTTTGTTAGAAAAATCCAATAGTTCTTTACTAACTATAAAGAAAAACGAATAACTACTGCTTATTGCAAATTATTCCTGATTTAAAATGAGAGTAGATTTTCGTGATGTGATTTCTAACTATACAACTTATATACAAAAAATATCCTAATCCCTTTTGCCTTCCTTGAATCTTTTAGTTTTAGTCAGTTCATGAAAAATTTTATACTATTAATTTATTCTTATCCATAATGGATTTACCTGGACCAATACATGAGATTCTTGTGCTATTTGGGGAATTTTTTCTTCTACTAGGGGGCATAGGAGTAGTATTACTTACCAACCCAATTTATTCTGCCTTTTCGTTGGGATTAGTTCTTATTTGTATATCCTTATTCTATATTTTATTGAATTCCTACTTTGTAGCTGTCGCACAACTTCTTATTTATGTGGGAGCCATAAATGTCTTGATCATATTTGCCGTAATGTTCATAGATGGCTCAGAATGGTCTAAAAATAAGAATTATTGGACTATTGGAGATGGGTTCACTTCACTCGTTTGTATAACTATTCTTTTTTCACTAATCACTACTATCCCAGATACGTCATGGTATGGAATTCTTTGGACTACAAGATCAAACCAAATAGTAGAACAGGGTCTCATAAATAACGTTCAACAAATTGGGATTCATTTAGCAACTGATTTTTATCTTCCGTTTGAACTCATTTCCATAATTCTTCTAGTTTCTTTAATAGGTGCAATTACTATGGCTCGGCAATAAGAAATACTTAGAATGAGTCAAAATTCTTAGAATTTCAAATCTAAAATAAGTAACTAAAATAAATAACTAAAGAATCACAATTTTGATTTAGTAAAACCCATCTACTGCCAACAAATACCTTCTTTTCTCTTTTGTTGTGTAATTGTTCTATTCTAATTAATTGAATCGGTTCAATTCTTGTCCTCATATTGAAATGAATCGAGATTGATAAGGAGTTAGTTAATGATGTTTGAGCATGTACTTTTTTTGAGTGTCTATTTATTTTCAATTGGTATCTATGGATTGATCACAAGCCGAAACATGGTTAGAGCTCTAATATGTCTTGAACTTATACTGAATTCAATTAATCTAAATCTCGTAACATTTTCTGATCTATTTGATAGTCGCCAATTAAAAGGAGACATTTTCGCAATTTTTGTTATAGCCCTTGCGGCTGCTGAAGCAGCTATTGGACTATCCATTCTTTCTTCCATCCATCGTAACAGGAAATCAACTCGTATCAATCAATCTAATTTTTTGAATAATTAGACTTTTGAATAATTAGACATAGAATCCTCTAAACAAATAAACAAAGGCGCACATATAATGATAATATAAAATTCAAATATTAAGATGAATAGAAATCGAATACTATTTTCTTATTATTTTATTATTTTAGAATATCTATTTTTTGAGTAGGTTATTGTATAGTATTCTTTTTTACTTATTTAATTTTTGCAATTCATTGATATTGCAATTTGAATATTGCAATAATTTATATTGAAAAGACGATAGCCAATTTATTGGCTAGTTCGAATTCGTATGTACAATTCGTATAATTATGATTGTTGAAGCCCAAAATTCAAGTCTCTTGGCTCTTTTCACGCTTTCTCACAAACGGATTAAGAAATATATTGCATTATTTATTTGTTGAAGTTTGGATAAACCATTGCTTCGTCTGGTGCCTACAATACATATGACTCATATAGTACTAATTTCATTTTTACCAGATCGAAAATTTTTATGTTGAAAAGGAAAATTTATAGATCCAATGTCACATTCCGTAAAAATTTATGATACATGTATAGGATGCACTCAATGTGTACGAGCTTGTCCAACAGATGTATTAGAAATGATACCCTGGGATGGGTGTAAAGCCAAGCAAATTGCTTCTGCTCCGAGAACCGAAGATTGTGTGGGTTGTAAGAGATGCGAATCTGCCTGCCCAACAGATTTTTTAAGTGTCCGCGTTTATTTAGGGCCTGAAACAACCCGCAGCATGGCTCTATCTTATTGATACGTTACAAAAAACTCCACTTGAATCGTCTGATTCCTCTTTACCGAAGAAGCCTGTGCTCGAAATAAGCGAGCACGGGCTTTTCTGGTCAAAACATATCTTGTCTTTATCACTTTATCATGAGTTATTTTCCTTGGTTAACAATACTTGTTGTTTTGCCAATATTTGCAGGTTCATTAATTTTCTTTTTACCTCATAGGGGAAACAAAATCGTTAGGTGGTATACTATATCTATTTGTTTATTAGAATTCCTTCTAATGACTTATGCATTCTGTTATCATTTCCAATTGGAGGATCCCTTAATCCAATTAAAGGAGGATTCTAAATGGATAGATGTCTTTGATTTCCACTGGAGATTGGGAATCGATGGACTTTCATTAGGATCTATTTTATTGACAGGATTTATCACTACTTTAGCTACTTTAGCAGCTTGGCCGGTTACCCGGAATTCGCGATTATTCTATTTCCTGATGCTAGCAATGTATAGTGGTCAAATAGGATTATTTTCTTCGCGAGACCTTTTACTTTTTTTTATCATGTGGGAGTTAGAATTAATTCCTGTTTACTTACTTTTATCCATGTGGGGGGGAAAGAGGCGTCTGTATTCAGCTACAAAGTTTATTTTGTATACTGCAGGCGGTTCCATTTTTTTCTTAATCGGAGTTCTAGGTATGGGCTTATATGGTTCCAACGAACCAAGATTAGATTTGGAAAGATTAATTAATCGATCATACCCTGCAACATTGGAAATACTTTTTTATTTTGGCTTCCTTATTGCTTATGCTGTCAAATTGCCAATTATACCCCTACATACGTGGTTACCAGATACCCATGGGGAAGCGCATTACAGTACATGTATGCTTTTAGCGGGAATCCTATTAAAGATGGGAGCATACGGATTGATTCGGATCAATATGGAATTGTTACCTCATGCTCATTATCTATTTTCCCCCTGGTTGGTAATAATAGGAGCGATGCAAATAATCTATGCAGCTTCAACTTCTCTTGGTCAACGAAATTTCAAAAAAAGAATAGCCTATTCCTCCGTATCTCACATGGGTTTCATAATTATAGGAATTGGTTCCATAACCAACATTGGACTCAATGGAGCTATTTTACAAATACTATCCCATGGATTTATTGGTGCTACGCTTTTTTTCTTGGCGGGAACGGCTTGTGATAGAATGCGTCTTGTTTATCTCGAAGAACTGGGGGGGATATCTATCCCAATGCCAAAAATTTTTACCATGTTTAGTAGCTTTTCAATGGCTTCTCTTGCCTTACCAGGAATGAGCGGTTTTGTTGCAGAATTAGTAGTATTTTTTGGACTAATTACTAGTCCCAAATTTATGTTAATGCCAAAAATGCTAATTACTTTTGTAATGGCAATTGGAATGATATTAACTCCTATTTATTTATTATCTATGTTACGCCAGATGTTCTATGGATATAAGCTATTTCATGTTCCAAACGCAAATTTTTTGGATTCTGGACCGCGAGAACTCTTTCTTTTAATCTGTATCTTTTTACCAGTAATAGGAATTGGTATTTATCCAGATTTTGTTCTCTCGCTATCCGTTGACAGGGTAGAGGCTCTCTTATCCAATTATTATCCTAAATAGGATTTTTTTTTTTTTAACTAGTCCGCTCTATACTCTATATTCCATAGTGGAAAAACCAAATAATTCAGAAAAAAGTAAAAAAGTCTAAGTCTAATTAGATATATCTCGAATTTTTGAGAACCCTTTGAGAAGGCGTTCAAGGGGTTCTCAAATCAAACAAAAATGGAAAAACTTTCATTTCATGAAGGTTTTATGTTATGTAATCATTTAGATGGTAATGTAAATGAACCATAACTATGTAAACCTATTCCTAATAGATTGATACCAAAATAGCAGATCCAAATTATAAGAAATCCTATTGAAGCTACAAGTGCGGAATTCGTACCCTTCCAATTTGTATTTGTTCTACTATGTAAATAAATTGCGAATATGGTCCAAGTAATAAATGCCCAAGTTTCCTTAGGATCCCAATTCCAATAGGATCCCCACGCCTCATTAGCCCATACTGCTCCACAAAGAATACCTATGGTTAAAAGGGTAAACCCTAGGCTAATGACACGATAACTCCAAGAATCCAAACGCTCAGTTAATTGATATTTGTAATAATTTGAAAATGAAGGAAAAGAGGTGTTTTTTAAAGCACTTCTTTTTGCATAGAAATATTCAATCTCACTAAACTCACTAAAGAAAAATGTTTTAAGTAAAACATTTTTTTTCTTTTTAGAAAATAAATCGAAATTCTTTCGAAATTTAATGATTAGAAGAGCGGCGGATAATAAGGATCCGCACAAAAGAGTTGCATAGCTTAGTAACATCATACTGACATGCATCATTAACCACTGAGATTGTAGAGCAGGTACTAGTATTGTGGATTGATGCATTTCAGTTAAAAGACCCGACGTGGCAAAGCCTTGCGTTAAAATAGTACTTGGCGTAGTTATTGTGCTTAAATCATTTTTAGAGTTCTGTATCTTAGGAATCGTATGAAGAATATACAGAGCCCATGAAAGGAAGATCAATGACTCATATAAATTACTTAATGGAAAATGTCCCGAAGAAGCCCAACGAGAAACTAAGAATCCTGTTATAGAGAAAAAAGTTGCTATCATTCCTTTTTCTGACGAATCATGTAATCCCCCAAGTTCACGAACTAATAAGGTTATCAAATGAATCGTAATCACAATTGAAATGGTTGAGAAAGAGATATGAGTTAGTATATGTTCTAAAGTTGCAAATAGCATAAGGAGAAGGTCCCATTACAAAATTGGAAATTTCGAATTGAATCCATTTTCTAATCTATTGTATTCTTTTTCGAGAATGCCGCCACTCGGACTCGAACCGAGATGCTTGAGCACTGCTTCCTAAGAGCAGCGTGTCTACCAATTTCACCATGGCGGCTAACTTGAAATAATAGGGAACTTAAAAGAATAATAGTTATTCTCTGGCAAATCGTCGAGATTGGGAGAGTCCATAGAATTTAGGAACCTTAGAATCCTCTATTAAAATAGACTTCGTTTGGTAGTATCGTTGCGGATTTTTTTAACAAAAAACTCTTGCTTTGCTCAATAGAAACAAAGCTTGAAAGAGTTGGAACTGTTTTTTCTCAGTTGCAATATAGAACTAATTTTTTTTTAATTAGTTTCTCATTGAAATTTTTGCAAATCTTTCAATGCAATGGACAAAATCCAAAAAACCTTTTCTATCTATCCATTAGATTTTCTAGAATTTCATCATTAAATACAAAGAATTTTGGATTTTAGCAAAATTTATAGAATGAAAGCCTTTATTCTCTTATTAATATGATTTACCAAGCCTAAACCAATTTATTTGTGGATTTTGGATAAGATAGGTAGAAGTTGTAAGTCCTATTGCAAGAATACTCTACTTTTCATAATAGAATCCTCATATTTTATTATGAGGATTCTATTATGAAAAGTTCGTTGATAGGAAAAGAATACTTAGGACACAGTATAGCAAAAACTTTTGTTCTATATATCAGAGGGGTTAGTTCTAAGAATATTGTACCGAGGAATTCGACACATAAAAGTACATTGATTAATTAATCCGAATTATTCATATTAAATAATTGGAATTTCTTTTGGATAGGTCAATTCAAATTATTCCAAAACCAGATTATTTGTTTGTTGCCCAGAAAAACCCTTTGGTTTTGGATACTCGCTGCCGCTGGAAAATGATCTTGATTTTGCTAAAGAATAAGATTGTACTATGGAAAAATAAGTCTTTTTCTTCCAAAGATTTTTACGAATACGCTTTTTTGACATCGAAGTACGTTTTTTTGGAACTGCCATTTAAAAAGGAGATTACTTTTTTTCTAGTTGTATGTGAAAGACATCTATTGCCGCAAATCAATCCTTCTTTCTGGTTTTTCTTAGTATTTATACTTAGATACTGAACTGAAATTCAGAATTCTTTTTTACTTCATTTTCTCTAATGCGGATAAGACAAGAATTTTTTAGCATATTTTTCATTTAGCATATTTTTCATATATATTTTAGATTTTGTTTTAATAATATAGAATATATACAAAGGTTTTCTATTTAAATCAATTTATATATCAAGTATACTTCATATATAGATATATGGTACGGGGGTCTATCCCCCATCTTATATGGGGGGATAAAAGTAAGGGAAAATTCAAATAGTTAATTAAGTTCAGAATGGTATTCCATAATTGAATTCCAATCAAAACAAAAAAAAAATAGTTAGTCTCTTAAACAAGACATTCTAAAACTTAGGTAATTCTAGTCATTAGGATTTCAGTTCTATATGAAGTAAGGAATATTCGATAATTTCCTATAAACATAGGTTTTCATTGGAATTCAATCAATCAGTTACGAAACATGAGAGTTGCTTCATCTTCATTTTAATAGAAAGAAATACAAAAATGAATAAAAAAATGAATAGAAAGTAAAATGATTCAATCCTTTTTTATATTTTAATAAATATCCTTCTTTAGATAATAACTAGGTAACAAAGTTATTTGATTAACTTTTTGAATTTAATCAAGTAAACCCATTCTTCATTTTTGATTATTTCAATGAGAGAAATTTGGAAAAATGAAGAATTCCAGTATTTTGTCTTATTCTTTTTTTTTGAATTCCTTCAGAAAGAGATAAGAATTGGTTTGGTGAATCGGAAACAATTTTATTTTATAAAAAAATTGAAGTAAAAATTTCCATTTCTTTTCTTATGGAACATACATATCAATATGCATGGGTAATCCCTCTTCTCCCACTTCCAGTTATTATGTCAATGGGGTTTGGACTTATTCTTATTCCGACAGCAACAAAAAATCTTCGTCGCATATGGGCTTTTCCTAGTGTTTTACTCTTAAGTATAGCTATGGTATTCTCAGTTCACCTATCTATTCAACAAATAAATGGAAGTTCTATCTATCAATATCTATGGTCTTGGACCGTCAATAATGATTTTTCCTTAGAATTTGGATACTTGATCGACCCGCTTACTTCTATTATGTTAATACTAATTACTACAGTAGGAATCCTCGTTCTTATTTATAGTGACGATTATATGTCTCACGATGAAGGATATTTGAGATTTTTTGTTTATATAAGTTTTTTCAATACTTCCATGTTGGGATTGGTTACTAGTTCCAATTTGATACAAATTTATTTTTTTTGGGAACTTGTGGGAATGTGTTCCTATTTATTGATAGGCTTTTGGTTTACACGGCCAATTGCAGCGAGTGCTTGTCAAAAAGCTTTTGTAACTAATCGTGTAGGGGATTTTGGTCTGTTATTAGGAATTTTAGGTTTTTTTTGGATAACAGGTAGTTTAGAGTTTCGGGATTTGTTCAAAATAGCTAATAACTGGATTCCTAATAATGGGATTAATTCCTTACTTACTACTTTGTGTGCTTTTTTATTATTCCTTGGTGCAGTTGCAAAATCTGCACAATTCCCTCTTCACGTATGGTTACCCGATGCTATGGAAGGACCCACTCCCATTTCGGCTCTTATACACGCAGCAACTATGGTTGCTGCGGGGATTTTTCTTCTAGCTCGACTTCTTCCTCTTTTCATATCCCTACCTTTAATAATGAGTTTCATTTCTTTAGTAGGTACAATAACACTCTTCTTAGGAGCTACTTTAGCTCTTGCTCAGAGAGATATTAAAAGAAGCTTAGCCTACTCTACAATGTCTCAATTGGGTTATATGATGTTAGCTCTAGGTATAGGTTCTTATCAAGCTGCTTTATTCCATTTGATCACTCATGCTTATTCGAAAGCTTTATTGTTCTTGGGATCCGGATCCGTTATTCATTCAATGGAACCTCTTGTTGGATATTCACCAGATAAAAGTCAGAATATGGTTCTTATGGGTGGTTTAAGAAAATACGTTCCAATTACAAGAACTACTTTTTTATGGGGTACGCTTTCTCTTTGTGGTATTCCACCTCTTGCTTGCTTCTGGTCCAAAGATGAAATCCTTAGTAATAGTTGGTTGTATTCACCCTTTTTTGGAATAATAGCCTCTTTTACTGCAGGATTAACTGCGTTTTATATGTTTCGGATATATTTACTTACTTTTGATGGGTACCTGCGTGTTCATTTTCAAAATTACAGTAGCACTAAAGAGGGCTCGTTGTATTCAATATCCTTATGGGGAAAAAGGATACCCAAAGGAGTGAATAGAGATTTCATTTTATCAACAACGAAGAGTGGAGTTTCTTTTTTTTCACAAAATATATCCAAAATTCATGGTAATACAAGAAATAGGATAGGGTCCTTTAGTACTTCCTTTGGGGTTAAAAACCCTTTTGTCTATCCTCATGAAACGGGAAATACTATGCTATTCCCTCTTTTTATATTACTGCTTTTTACTTTGTTCATTGGATCCATAGGAATCCATTTTGATAATGGAGTAATGGATAATGGAATAGTGGAGTTAACCATATTATCAAAGTGGTTAACTCCCTCAATAAGCTTTTTCCAGGAAAGTTCTAATTCTTACATAAATTCATATGAATTTATCACTAATGCAATTTCTTCTGTAAGTCTAGCTATGTTTGGTCTATTCATAGCATATATCTTCTATGGATCTGCTTATTCTTTTTTTCAGAATTTATATTTTAAAAATTCCCTTGTAAAAGAGAGTCCGAAAAAGTCTTTTTTGGATCAAGTAAAAAAAAAGATATACAGTTGGTCATATAATCGTGGTTATATAGATATTTTCTATACTAGGGTCTTTACCCTGGGTATAAGAGGATTAACCGAACTAACGCAGTTTTTCGATAAGGGTGTCATTGATGGAATTACCAATGGGGTAGGTCTTGCTGTTTTTTGTATAGGAGAAGAAATTAAATATGTAGGGGGAGGGCGAATATCGTCTTATTTATTCTTTTTTTTATGTTATGTATCCGTGTTCTTATTCTTTTTTCTTTCTTAACTTAAGGAATTCCCCTGTCTCCTGCCTAAAGAGCCCCTTTTTCCCCTTCCTATCTCCTTCTACCATCTCTCTCCCTTTTCTACCTCCTTTCTTTTTCTTGTATTTTTCTGATCAGGAAAAATACAAAATTATGTCAGTTATTTTGAAGTTATTCTAATCTCGTACACACAAAAATTTGCAATTATTCATCTACTACTGGAATTTGGATTTATTTTATCGATGCAAATTGGATTTGGATAGAAGGGTACATTCTTTTATTTTAGATAGAAGAAATGTTTCTTCTATCTAAAATAAAAGAATTTTGCTGATTTATTTATTGCTATATCCAATTTATGGAATTGATACACCATTTAATTGATATCGTTTAGCAAAATGAAACACAGCATATGCATCCATCTTTCGGCTCGAGAATTTCACGGGATAGAGATATGGTATAAGAAATAGGCTATTAAGTAACTCTAAATGAATTGTGGATACATCTGTATCCTTAACATACTGAAACGACTGCCATTATTCGTATCAAACCAATAGCGATTCATACAAGCTAAATCTTCTAATCAATGGTGGGCCAATAATGAATTTTTTTGCATATGTATTAAGACGCTTGGCCTGATTTCGAAATTGTCCAGAGTTTTTTATGTTGTTTTCATTGCAAAATGATGGATCTCCTTCCGTAACTTTCCAATTACGAGTACGAGAATTGAAAGACATGAAAATTCTCAATTCTCTACGGCGTCTAGGAGATAGATAGAATATTTTCAGGAACAAGAAAATCAGAAGAATCTTTCTCTCTATTCACTACCATTCCTCGTCTTCGACTTCTATTAGTTTCTTTTCTTCTTTAATGCAATAGCTATAGTTTGATATAGAATCCATTTCTCAAAGTAATGGAAACCATTCTCTTATAGGAAATGCTTCGAAAATCGCTATTCCATCTTTTAGGTATCGTGAAAAGTGATACCTGTGAAGATCGTGCATTTCAGTCACATTCAGATCCGTTTTTCGAGTCCATGATATAACCAAATTGGATGGATCTTCCACCCGTTTAGCTAAGAAAGAATAGATGCAGAGGTGGATAATAGATCGATATGAAGATCATGAGCTGCCCCATAATGAAACCGCCAGTAGTCGCGAATATCTCCTTCTTCCCTAATCCAAGATTGGAGAAAGAAGATCTAAGAGGGACCTATGGAGAATGTGGT